AGGCTCTCCTCGACACCAGAAATTTCCGGTGCCAGTTCCCTGCTTAGGGCATCCAGTTCCCGCAATTGCGGGGATGGTATGCGAAGACTGGGAAACTCCTCAGACCACGACGGAGAATCCCTATTCATCCCCCCAGAGCTGGAGGAGCCATTTTAGCCAGAGGGGCTGTTTTTCCCACCGCAAGTACCAAAAGAGAAACGGTTCTCTCAAAAAACGAATGAAATCAAAAAGGCCATCATTAAGGCAAACAACGCGATAGCATCCGTTAGAGCAAAGCCCCAAAGTGCCATAACCTAATAACTGCTTCGCCAATGACGGATTACGCGCTACGGCATTGATTAAAGAACTAAAGACGTTTCCAATCCCAATAGCAGCTCCTGCACCCATTAATTTTGCACCTTCTAACATTAATAAAGACGCAATTCCATTTTCGTAACGCGCTTGCTTTTTCATTCACGGTTTTATGTTTGTCATTCTTAATGAATTCTTTGTGAATTCTTAATGAATTCTTTTTCGATTCTTCCCCTCTCATATCTTCTATATATTATATGATTAATGATTCTTTTCGAACAAACTGGACAAAGGGATGACCCGGTCGTACTATTCCCAACCTTCTGTGGACTTTTGTTCTGTCACTTCTTTCAGATCAAAAAGTCATAGAGTAAAGAACCCTTGTTTACAAAGCTGTCACTCCAAGAACTCGAAGTAAAGCATCTTCGGGCCAGATTAGTCTTCTTCTCTTACGATATTTATATGTCAATTTACTTGGATTAGCTTTTCCTCTTTAATGCGGTTAGCTATCCATCCCTTGTTTTCAACGCAGCTATTCCCGCTCCTTATCCAAGATAATAGGACTGCTTAATCCGAGAAGCTGCAGTGAAAGAATAGGAATATTCTATCTCTTTAGCTACTTCTCTTCCCTAACGAGCTAGCACTTTCCTGAATGAAGTCGAGCATTCATACTACTTAGCCAAGCTTTTTTACCGAGCGAACTTTGAAGAGAAGAAGAAAGTTAGCTACTTCCTTTACCTTTATTAGCTTTCCAGGGAAGAAGGAATTAGAATAGGATAGGAGAAGTTTGATAGATTGATACTAGACCTCTTTTACGAAATGAATGTAAGAATCCAATCTTGATTCATGCTCCGTCCAGCTGAGTTGTGAGACTCAGTTAGAAGTTAGGTTAATATCAATAAACACAGATAGGGCTGCTTCATGACTGAGATAGACTCGGTTATAAGTTAAGGGTCGTTAGACACAGGGGCGAAGTCATCAATAGCATGAAGAGCCTGGTCAATCTCCATATTAGTCACTGCCTGAATAAGCAAATTCCTAGCTTGGAGGCTTAAATGACTACCTGCTCTAACAGTAGTAACATCCACCTTATCTAGCACTGTAGCACAAGTGCCTAACAAGCTTTTGTAGAAATTAAAAACCTCCTCTTTAACCTGACTGATCAGGCTCAGTCAACAAAGTGCCATCCTCTGAACAAATAGAGGCCATCCTGTTCCTAGTATACCTCTGCTTCATAGCTGCAAAAAAGAAATGAGTATTGGAATCACCAAGTCTAAGCCAATCAACCCTGGACTTTTGCTGGTAGAACAAGCATCTATCAATTCTGCTTTTCACTCTCCCTTCTCCCATGACCTTTATTACTCCAGGAAAAATGGAAACCTGAGCTTTGCACCTCAGTCACATCTGCATTCAATAAGAAATCCTCAAAATCTTTAATTTCATATTGAGAGATAGGAGCTCCATTAATTCTATCACTAGAAGCAAGAACAGAATTGAAATCTCCAATCAAAAGCCAGGGAGAAGTAGTAACCACAAGACTCAACAAGTCCCTCCACAAAGCCCTCCTTGTTTCAACAGTATGAAGGCCATAAACCACTGTTAAATAGATAGGATTCTTCATTTGCTTATCAGTCACAAAACAATGAATGAACTGCTCATGAACATGAAGAACAGTCACATTCACTAGGTCATCCACCCAACCCAACCAAATTCTTCCTCTAGTAGAATGATTGTAGTTGCATTGCCAAAGCCATTTAGAACCAAATTGATTCTGAAGAGCTGTCACTTTATGATATTTAACCTTTGTTTCAAGAAGGCCCACAATACTGACAGAATGTAGCCTAAGTAACCTCTTTACACCCACCACTTTATTAGGGTCATTTAACCCTCTAATATTCCAAGAGAGGATATTCATGTGTGATTATGAGGTACTGCAGAAACCCCAACCTCCTCATCCTCTCCCTCAGAATCCTCAGCTTCCTCATCTGCTTCTTCAATACAATAAAAGCCATATAGGAATTAGCCTGATCAACAGCTACAGAAACGGGCCTCTTGCCCTTGTCCCTAACTGGCCTAGACACAGTCCTCCAGCCATCATTTTGCTCCACATTCAAGGCAGAACCTGCAGGAGTAGGGGTCCCAACCTGCCCACCCACAACTGCAGGAATAGAACCAGCTACCTTAGAAACCTGATCAGCCTCATTAGTGGCCTGGACCTCAGCAGCTGCTTGTGAACTAGGTTGAACTTGCTTTGGAACCCATTGCTTCTTCTGCTTTTTCTGTCCATCTTTCTTAGCCTTACAATTGTGCCCCACCTTCTTGCAAGTCTGACAAAAAGGAGGAGCCCATTCATAATGAACCTGCTGCTCCACCACCTTACCAGAAGGATCTTCAATGAACACACTCTTTGGCAATTCCTGAGTTACATCCATTTCAATAAGGAGCCTAGCAAAGGACACTCTCAACTGCCTGGATGTACACTCATCTGCATACAAAGGGACCCCAATGATACTCAGGGAGTCAGTACTCCAACAGTTCAAAGGGAGGTTAGGAAACCTCATCCACAGAGGGACTGTCTTCAGAACCTCAGCATGGAAGTCAAACCCAGCAGTTCAAGGTTTCACAACAGTGGGTCTACCAAGATACATATGAGGTCCAGAGCTTAATATAAGATTCTTATCATCCTCATTAAAAAATTGAATAATGAAATACCCATCATCATGAAGAAACATCAGTAACAATGGCAGTTGAAGACCTAGGAGTCACTAACCCATTTCCCCCCAAATCCGCTATTATCTTCCTTCTATCCCACTTAGGAGAAACTTAGAATATCTATTTACTAGTAAGCAATGAACACTAACTTAAACTCGAAGCATTTGAGTTGAGAAAAGAAGGTTCCAACTTCTAAGCCAATCGATCGATGCAACAAAAAGTATGTTTTTATTTTAGGGAATTTCCAGTCTTAGTTATAGCAGTAGGAATGTGGTCTTTGCCTTATCCGGATCTATCTACACTGTCTCAGCTCGTGCAAAGCAGTAAATATCTGAAGGAAGGGTACGGAGTTGATCCTCGCACCGAACTCTAAGCGCTAGTTGAATCTTCTAAGGAAGCTAACCTATGTTTAGTCGAGTTGCTTCGCTCCAGTTTCAAGCCTTCTTATAAGGCACTTCTCTCTCTTGATTCTATTCCCAGAAGCCTTTCTTCATAAACCCTAGGAGCGGAATATCCAATAGTTCAGGTACAAACCTATGGGGCATCTTTTCCCCTGACAGCAACAACTCATAAAACAACTGGACACCTACTCATAAACGCGGGCACTGCTTCACCAGATAGAGGCCAAACTGCTGCTATTACGGGTGCTGCGGGATTTGATCAAAAATAGGTGGAGCCTCTTAGCCGCTCATGACTCAATCCCTTGTTACTACTTTGCGCTGGAGAATACAATACGAAAGGTTTAGGCAACGACGCTACGAGTCTTGTCTTCAAGCCGAACAGCCTATTCAAGGGATTCTTTCTTTCTCTTTAGGCCCTTTTAAGTGTTGTCCAACTGCTCAGAAAATCGTAAGGTTCACAGTCTGAATCTCTTACCGCTCCGTGGGTCTCTCTTGGTATTGATAAGAAAAAAAGTCCTATCCTTCATTCAGGGCATAGCCCTACTATGACCGAAGAAGACGATTTACTAAAGATAAATTAAAAAAGACTCCATGAGCCACTTCAGCACAAGGTCTTGAATAGCCTATACGAATTCTCACAAGGAGAGAGAGGACCCTTCTCTTACGTGGGACATGGTAGGACCTACTTTCAGACTTAGCCAAGGAACGACCGAGATTTTGAACATGAGAAAGACTGAGGCCTGATTCAGGAGGGGCTCCTCTTTCTCACCGGAAGATCTTAATATTCTACAGTAGAATAAGTCCCCAACCTTCAAAATGAAGGATCAAAAGTCTGCTTTCCAAAACCCACGCAAACGGAGGCCGATGACCTCAGACTCATAACAGGGGTAGAACGAAGCTTTTCCATATAGCAACTTCCTCCATTATAGGAAGCCTCTGTCATTAGAAGAAGACCGCCTTGAAGTTAGAAAAAAAAAAATGACTAAACCAGCCATCTACGCGGGTTGACCACTAAATAAGAAGGCCTATACGAACGCTGTCTCTAAAGGCCTCATTCGGGAAGATAGAATCTTCCGGCGACTAAGGTTCTCCTTTTCCTTTTGGATGGCCATTGGCGAGTGTCTTAGTAAGCCGTAGACCTTCCATTCAGTATTGCGTAACCATAACCTATGTTGGTCTATCGGGCTCAGCCCTCCTATTCGAGGATCCCTGTTCTATTCTCTAGGCCAAGATTGCCATTTCTTTCCAGGAGAACTTTTCTAGGCGCCGTTCTTGGCTAGGCAAACTCTTATAGATAGAAAGATAGAACGCAGACGAGTATCAAACTCTTAAATACTAGAATTTGTCTCCTCTTTGCTTAGCCGTGGGCCATCCAGGATCACTTTTGGAGCTCGCAACGTTGAGTTTTATTCCCTCCTTACTAATTCATATGAAGTTAGGTTAGCTACTTCCCCCAGTGGGGATAAGGAATTTCAGAATAGAAAACCCGAATGAAATGGGATTTTTCCTAAGGCGAATGAAGAGGGCGCTCTTTAGACGGGGTGGGTTTAGGGTAATGTTGGGAGTCGTAGCTTCTCTAGTGTTACAGCTTTCCGGCGGCTTAGAAAGGACCTGCTTTCCAGGCGCTGGTCCAAAGCGTGTCAAAGAAACCTCAGATCTATGACCTCCCAAAGGAGGGTCGATTAGTGAAAGCATCTCGTGAACAAACAAAAGGGCTTACCTCGAGTGGGAATGTGGAGATTTTCTTGTTTAGTTGTATAGGGGAAGCAAAAGACAATAAAAGCAATCCCGGACCTTTTCTCTATCCTATCATCTCATGCATTGCCCGGATCATACGATTTGATCTTATTCGGCAGACTTCTCACCAGTCTTAGAAAAATAGGCCTTCAAGCCCGCTTAGGGAAGTGTATTGCACAAAAACGATGTAACACCAGTTGTATTTGCCAGTAAGGCGCTTTCTATTGTCTTTGCATCTCCCCGGTCAATTGCATTGCCTTTAGTATGGATATGTAGGAGAATCCTTCTAGTAAAAGCCATGTTCCCGCTCGGTTTCAAGCCTACTCTGTAGCGACTGCCCCAGGCCCTTGACCCGACCAACTCACGTAAGTCCAATACTTGAAGTCTACTCTTCCCACTTAATGTCAATTGTCTACGATCAGTATTGATGGACTTCCCCAGTCCTTTACTTTAAGGCTTCGAGCGGATAGGCAATGATAATTGGGAGCCAATAGACGATACGAACTACGGATCCCACCAAAGAAGACTTGAAAGCCTTCTTCCCGAAACACCAATACGTTGCATGCTGCTGCCACTTCTTCAGACCAGCCTTCCTTCCATCCTTACTCTTTTTCTTATTTATAAACCTTCCCTTGCTTCCTTTCGCACCTCGTCATAGCCCTGAAAAGCTCACTCGGAGTTCTAGTTAGAGAATGGGATATGATTCACTACTTGCCTACTGCTCCATGGGAGTCCTTCCTCGGGGGATCGAAGAGAGCTACCGCTTTCGCCGTTGCTTGTTGGTTAACTAATGCCCTTTCACTACGGTTGACAGCTAGCCTTATTTAGTTTAGGATCGAATCCAAGTCTCTTTTACACAGCTTGCAAATTGCATTGCCCATTGCCTTACTTTAAAAAAGTAAGCAAGTCGAGTTCAAAAGCCTTTGTTTGGGGCCTCCGGCTAGACTAACTCCTATCTATTGATCATGTCTGCTGTCTCTAGCTAATAAGATCTTCATTTTTTTCGAAAGATGCGCATAAACCCCTAAGCTGAATCTATATGGGGCCTTGTCTTAGGCCTAGCTTGTGTAGGCTATCGTTCACCAATGTCTTGATCTAAGGCGAAAGCGAAGAAGAGTTCCTTCTACATAAGATCAGGACTGTAAGACTCACTCTTGCTCTTGAAGTACCTCTCTGGTGAGGTTATGAGATAGCTCGACCAGCCCTTGAACCTAGCCCTCGGAAGGCATACTTCTTGATTGTCTTTCTGACCAGCTTCGTAGATTATTATAAAATAGAAAGATTCCAGATTTTCCCCGAAGAAGGTCTTGACTCGCTTTCTTCAGTTCGATAGCCACCACTAGTCGCAGTTGGGGGCATGGGATTGACCCATTGATGGGAACAACGGAGGAAGGAATAGAGGAGCTTGCAGAAATCGAGGCGCCAGGATCAGACAAGATAGATACATATGAGTTTTCGTCAGCTGATTAGCTCCTTTGGGGAACGGGACCTGCTGGGCCAGAAGCCTCCTTTCCTTCAACTAATTCAAGCAATTCAGTCAGTAGAAAAGTCATCTCACTAAACATTTGATTATATACAACCTCGTGAACATTACAACCAATCAATCGAGAATCTTCTATCCATTTACATTTGTCCCGAACGGGCAAGAAAAGGATAAGAAAAGAGAGAAGAAGTCAATCCCAGGGAGGGAAGTTGCACGACTTGTCGGTAAAGGGCGAGTTTGTGTTCAGCTTTCTTTCTTTCGGTGTAAAGATTAGGTTTAAGCCCCCCTTAAACATAGAAAAACGAAGAGCTGGTGCTATAATAGGCCTGATGTCGGCGAAAGAAAGGGAATTGCACATTCACGCCACGACCCTAATGCTTTCGATCTCTCCATCACAGCATAGGCTGCGACGAAGCCTATCACACATAAAGAAGAGACGTAAGTTTTCACTCCTATTTACCTTGGTTATCATAGGACAGAATCTATGACTGACCCTTATACCAGCTGTAATCGAACAAGACGTCTACCTGCATATCCATGGTATCCGCTGCTAGCTTGAGTAAGTTTCTTACCATGAAACCGGAGCAGGAAAAGTTTGGTGCAGGTCTCATGGTATCACTTTGGCTCGGTGAACATGTAGTGCCTTACTTGTCTATCCTCCTTCCTCGGATTCAATATCCACCGCGAATCCTTATCCTGGCATCTATCTAAGGTAGCTAAATCCCTTACAACTTCGAGAACAAGACTCAAGCCAGAGGTTTTTTCGCTAGAATTTGTCATCAACGCCGAACAAGAGATCACAGTCGAGAAGATAGAGGGGGCTTACTATACTTTATATTGATTGTTGTAAAGAATTTCTTCTTCTTAATCCATCCGCGCTGTCCCACCTACGTGAAAGTAAAACAACCGAAAGACGGAAAAAATCTAGCAAAGGTACGAAGTGACTCACTGAGTGGAAGACTTCCTTTAAGACAGTTCAAGCAAAGCAAGGTAAGGCAGCAATGGACCCTCTTCTTTCTCGTTCTAAAAAATGATTTTTTGAAAACCCTTTGTCGGTTCAGGAGGTAAGGTATAGTAATTCTTCGTCTTTTGCTTGTCTTGGAAGCCGCAGGCGATGCCTTCTTGCTTGTGTAGTTGGCCTTGCCTGCTTTGTGTGGAAGTGCGTAAAGTAGGCTCAGCTTCTTTGGTAGTAGGTGCGATATTGAAGGAGTTCAGGGCTAAGGACTGGAGCTTTATTCCCACTCCCAGTAGAGTAGTCTGTCTTCAGTAGTTCGCTTGGAAAGTAGTTTTTCGTAAGCAGGAGCGTAGCGCTTCGCGGGTAAAGGGGCAGGATTAGCTTCTTCCCTTTATAGTGGCTTCTGTCATTTTCACAGAAAAAGAGAAATTCCCCCTATCTCTACTTCTGCTAACGAACGCTAGAATTGGGATATCGAGAAAGAGGGTAGACCGTAGAAGGTTCAACAAAGAAAAGCAAGTACATTCGAGCATTCGATTCAGGCCCTGCAAGCCACGAAGCGAGAGCAGCTGCCAAAGAAAAGTTTAGAGGGACTCGTTGAATGAAATCTTATATAATAGATTTGCCAATGATCTCATTAACAGAAGCAAAAGGTCATAGACCAAAGAAAGGGGACGGGCTATATCCCACTATGAACGAAAAGATGCACAAGCTAGATCCATTATCCAATCCCTTGACTTGAACCTTAACTTATACAATCTGTATAGTTAGAATTCATGTCCGAACCCAGAACTAGGCATTGATTCCCATCTCGGTCAATCAATCGGCCCTCCTAGTAAGAAGAACAGCTAGCAGCGGAGAAGATCCCAACAACGGCTATTTGAACACCGCTTACTGTACCAGCGGTTGCTGATTCAATTGGCTTAGATTCAATAGCTGCCGAGTCGATAACCGGATTCTTCAGTACTGATACAAAAGCTCACTCATTCCGGAATGGTCGAGGAGATTCATGAGAGGCAAGAGCAGGAACCACAGCTTGACTGGAAAGACGAAAGGCGGAAAAAGGCTCTTTAACCCACTAACTCTTAAAACCAGAGAAAGAAATAAGGCTGGCTGTCCTAACGAGGAATGGCACTTCACTGACTTAATCCCTTAGAGCACCTTGTAACATTAAGAGATTTGATACCCCGCACCTATGCACAAAGGAAATCTCTCACACACTACCAGACGCCTAAGAATAAGGAATCAGTAGAGACTGACGTCTAGCCGCTTTTTATCATATCTGCAGAGATAGTCGCTGCCTTTACCGATTAGCTACGTGAGCGCTCCTCATAGAACAAGAAGAACAACGAGGGGGGGTACTCCCCCCAGTGGAAAGACTGCGGATAGGGCTCAAATACCAGAATCAAGATCCAAGGCCTTCCCCCTCCCCCGATTCTATTCAGGACAGGCGAACCAGAAGGTCTAGTCAGAGCCGCCAGGTTTGGAACAAAACAGTCTCGCCGGAATCAGGAACAAGGGATAAGCACCGTAAGGAATTCGATTTCGATAACATCACGCGGATAGAAGGGACATAACAAAAGAGGAAGTGAGACAGGGCTTAATAAAAAACTTATCGTCTATTGCCCTTGTAGTTGCAGAGGAGAATCCTCGGTATCTTTTCTTTTGGCCCTGCAAATAAGCTTTCACTTAACAGAGTGGCTAGGGATTTTCTTTAAGTAGCGCCTCCTTCCTTTCCTTTCCTTTCGCATTTCTTCTCGACCAGGACGGGTGAAATGAAATGCTCTAATCTAAGCCCGATCGGGGGATATAGGCATAAACTCTCAATTCGACGTCTACTCTTTCTCTTATCAAACTCATTCACATTCATGAGCAGCTGCTTTGGAACAGAAAGAAGCTACCACGCCACGGATTCCCCGATCAAGCTTGCATCCGCGCAAGTACGAGAAAAGCTTGATAGAGTGTTCAATAGCTGGATCAACCGGACTTTTGATATGGATTGGATGCTGAATCCACGTCTTTCGGCAGATGGAAGTCTTTGCGGAGAAGCTAGCTGAATTTTGAAGTTTTCCGCCTGTTAATACCTTCGGTCCTGCATTTCATCGGTATTGTATTGCTGCTACCTAAGTAAGATGTCATAGGCCTAAGAATAAGCGCTTGAGGCCGAATCCTTGGATAGGTTTGGAAGTGGAAAAAGACTAGAAGCGAATTCCACAACGGGTTCTCTCAACAGATGAATTCAACCCTGCTTAAAAGACCGAAAAAGGGCTATTGAGCCCTGAGTTCAACCGTTGAATTGAAGAGATTATAGCCTTAGACCCAGTTCAGTTTGATGGAACCACAAGGAAGTCTACACGAACAGTGGCAAAAGCAGCCTTATTCAAAAGATATGCTTTGCTTGTTAGCCTTTCACAAACCTGATAGGTAGGCCTGGATGCATATGGTAACTTTGAGTCAAAATCAACCTATCTCATTGCTGCTAATCAAATACAAAGGGATAAGCCCGATGGTGATAAGAACTTTGTTTGGAGGCCAAAACACAAAGAAAAAGGCAGGTTTTTTTTATTTGCCTGCTGACCTTTTCTAGGCCTCCTTCCCGCGGAACTGGATTGTCGATATCGACCGAATTTGTACTAACTGAAGAAGAAAAAAGATCTTTTTTCTGCAACACTGCCTCTGTTTGAGGCGCCCTATCATTGCGTTTCCTGCTGATCTTATTCAGACTCCGAGTGATTCCCTATTCCATTTTGTTCTTTTTTTTATATGAAAATGGCAGCTTACTAGACAACGCAGAAGGTTTATTCTTTCCATAGATGCCCGATTCGTTTCCTATATACGCTTCCGTTCCATCCGACTACATTGAACTCCTACTAAAAAAGCGCGTAAGGGGCCACCCACCCTCTCTCCCTTACCCTCTCACTCCCTAAGGAATGAGAGGCCACATCTAACTCTGGAAAAAACTTTCATACATAAGGTCATTTTTTTCCTATGGATTCCTCCAACCCAATGAAGAAAAGAGTATAAGGAATTCTTTCTATATAAATATTCATACAAAAAGCAAAATGGTCAAAGCATATCTTACTGAATAATCTGACTGAATGAGGAAGAGCTCCTTATGTAGTTTCACTTTACCACCATCTGAAATGCGCGAAACTTCGATTGGCGGAAGCCAGTCCATGAAGATTCTCCCTTTTCTTACGCGAAATTCCCCTCTTTCGGTAAGCATCCAGTATCTCATCAAATGAACATTTCTCTAAGCTTATCCTGTAGGATATACGTCGTTTGAAAGCTGCTTCAAGGATCCAACGAATAGCTAAGGTTTGTTGACGATCCCTGGCTACAATCCCGGGGACATCATAAATAGTACCTGCTACTCTTACTTTTTCTACTTTGCATATGGGCTTTATATTATCTACGGCGTCAACCATAAGTTTGATTACATCGCCTTCAGTTCGAGCTGGGCGATGAAAAGTTTTATAAACAATAGCACGAACCTTCGTTCTTTTACCAACTTTCATGTGAAAGTTGACCAATTTCTTGATCAATTGTTTTTGCTCACTATCTAAGCCCCCCATATAACTGAGAATTTCCGAGCAATTGGAAGCAGCTCCGGCACCCGTAGATTTTGCACCTTCTAACATAACAGAGTCGATCATTCTCCTAACGCTTTTTCATTCACGATTTTATGTTCGTCATTCTTTGTCGATTCTTCCCCTCTTATATCTTATATATATATATTATATGATTAATGATTCTTTTCGAACAAACTGGACGAGGGGATGATCCGGACCCAGTTCTATTTTCATATCACTGATGATCTCATAATCAGTCCCCACCTTCGGGACTCGCTGTTGGACAAGTCCCGAAACTCTTTTTAAGTTGAGCTGATTCTTCAAGAGGAGTCCGGCTTCCGCCTGGAGGTAATGCCATATGCTAAGATGCTAAGACCGGATAAGCATGACAGTTACTTTGCATTCAATAGCAGCTCCTTCTGTCCTCACAGTGTCCTTTTCACGTGCACGTGGATATCGTAACTCTTGATCGGACTGGAAGGGACACTGGCTTCATTCCTATCCCAAGAGCGAGTAAGGATCCAAGGCAAGGTGACGAAGGTAAGAGGGAAAGTGCTAAGACCTTTAATGCCCCATCTAGGGAGATAAAAGGACTTAGAGCCTTTCTTTTTTCCCATGGTCTTATCTTAGAAATCCTTAGAATAAAAGATCAGGTTATTTCCTGGCTGCAGAAAGGTTGAAGGTCAAGGGATGGACTGTTTCTTTGCCGAGATAATACCCTGAGCCCTCACTGAGCTCGATTGTTCGAATTGCTTTCCCAAGAGAATAGAGGTTAAAGAGCGGCCAGAGTGACTAGGAACGTCTCTCTCTGATAGATCAAGTAGCCATTACGAGAGAAGCAGAGGGATCCGAGGTACTCCTCCTGGGAAGTACTACTTCTTTGTAAGAATCGCTAGATCCAGTTGCAGTGCGACTAACTCACTTCATCATCTTGATACCTTACTTAACCACGGTACAAGATTATATGGTTTTGGAACCAATACAGATAAGTATTTATGATCTTCCTAATCAGAAGAAGAAGAGGCGTCGGGTTACTCTCAGAGTTTCTTCTTCTAAGAGAGATCGTAAGAAGACTGAAATCTCTACCCTTTTAAACTTCATTCATCAAATAAAAAGGATGCCCATATTGCAATGAGTGTAGTAGACGGGATGCGTCTTCTAAAAGACGCTCCTATATACACAGTTCACGATAACTTTATAACAACAGCTGAATATAGCTATATTATACCAAAGATTTATTACGGCGTCTTTCGTAACATGGGCCCTCCACTTTCAATCATCAACGAGTTCATCTATATGAATGTTTTTGAACATAGTTCTAATGAACCTTTCACTACCAGTAAGGTAATATCAAAAGAGAGGCTGAAAACAGCCTTAGAGGCTAATGTACCAGAGAGCATAAAAAAGAACAAGAAGATGATGGCAACTTGGAATGAAAGGATCTCGGGTATACTGACCGCTTAGTTTTATGGCAAATGGCAGTTCTTGTTGATTCTCTATTTATACTGTGGATAGTCGATTTTTTAGAGCGAGCGCGAATCTTTGCGGGATTCAACAAACAATTCATCAGTTGTTGAATCATCCAATTTTGCTGATTCAACTTACTCTTCTCAGGAAGCTCCTAATCTCACTGGCAGTTGAATCATGTCATTTAGGTGATTGATTCCACTTACATCAGTGTATGTAATACGAATACTAACATCACAGGTATGTAGTCGCTAAAGCGAAGCTTTTGGAAGGAAGGTTGACTATTTTGTAGGGCTGCTCTCTTCTGCGTCGACTGCTATGTGCTAAAGGCTGCGGAATAAGAGCGGTAAGGCTTTCTGGATTCACCCCATCTTCTTTTCTGGGCCTTGAATATTAAGCCCAATCTGTGGTTTTGTCATACAATAAGATAAAATTTGTTTGGACTCGTTAGGGTTGGCCCATTACCTTGAGTGAGGCCTAACGTGTACACCTCTTGTTGTGATCTTATCCACTGATGGGTCTTGCTCTAAGCCCACTATCCTAATAGGTCCCTCTTGTGTCGGGTTAAGGCTCCACCTCATGTTGGGTTAAGGGCTTAGTTGAACCCAATTTCTTCACTTGTAGTCTAGGGCTTTGCTTGGCATTGGGCTTCGTTGCTTTCCTGGTCTTGGATTGAACCTAAACCAAAGTCTATAGGCTGAATTAGGAGAATGGAAACCTATTGGTTCTGCAGAGCTAAGCCGGTAAGCAAGAAAGGAAACTGACCGGGAAGTGCTATTCACTCTTCCTAAAAAGCTTTTTTGTCCTGGCATTCAAGACTGGCATGTACAGTGAGAAGTGCGCAAGACCGGAAAGACTGCTAACACCGGTTAGTTCTTTGCTCTCTGTCAATCAATATCAATAATGGAACTGGCTTGCTAACAGAATCTGTAACAGGATAGCTTTCAAAATATTACAAACTTGAAATAGCTTAACTGTCGCAATTAGCTTCCCTGACTTGCTTTGCTAGCTTCTACTTTAATGCAGAACTCCCAATAGCAGGAATTACACTCGATGGATTGGTGAAAGAACCCGGCTTTCTAGCTTGACCTTTACTCTTCACACGAAAGCTTTCGGGACGAAGTGACTCAAACAAAGCAAAGCGAAGAGGTTCTTTAGCGTAGGCTAGTCAATTTACTTGGAGTAGCTTTCCCGCTGCCCTCCCAGTTGAAGTCATAAGGTAAGCAAGCCTCTCTAGTGAGAGTTCTTACATTGAGAGTAAACTTACTCTCCTATGATAGTGCTAGGTCCTTCTATTCCTAATCCCTCTGTCGATAAGCTGCTAGGCAGCATCCCCGGAAGGACCTATGCGTGAAGGTAGTTTAGGAATGGGGTTGGGCAAGAAGCTCGATGCAGGGAGTCCCTATAATCTTTTAGATCGATCGGGGCTTTGCTCCAACACTTAAGCTTTCACCCAAGGTATTTGGCTACTCAGCTTGAAGCAGGAACAGAGAGAAGGCTCCAATCCAGCGTTCTTTAGAAAGTTTGGGATATAATATAGGGTCAATAAGGATCATTTACCCCTGAAGAAGTTTCCTTTAACACTCAACGGTCAGTTTGTGTTGCAAGGAGATGAGGAACTTTACTACGAGTTCCCGGAACCATGGTGTGACCCACGGACCAAGGTTCGAAGACCTGGGTTGGAGATTTTCTTTGCTGAAGCAAGAGATCCGGAATTGATCAAGACCTGGTTTAAGGAAAAACGGGAAGTTCCCGCAGAAGACGAAGATTGGGTGAAGCACTTATGTTATGGTGTTCTCCGCAAGATGTTTCAGTTTGCCGATCCCGAAGAGCGAGGTTTCGATCCGACAGCCTTAATGATACCTCCCTCGGACCACGTTTCCCATGATTGGAGCGTGGAGTGCAAGATGGATAACGGATCCTTGAATTTATAATTATTCCTCGGAAACCGCCCAAAAATCTTTCCCACCTCTCTAAACCATTCCTCTAACTCATTCGATGGATACGATACCGATAAATAAATCGTCATCCAGCCTCTCCTCATTGCATACTGAATCCGATATCTCTGATTCAGAAACTTCCAATCCTGATCTAACACCAGAACCTATTTTCATTCAAAACATTGAACCTGAACATTCTGCATTATCTGATGATGAATTGTCTGATGCACCTAGGACATGCATGTCTCCAGTAGAAGAGTCAGTCATTGTAAATATAGAGTCAGATAGTGATGTAAAAGAAGTCCATGTAGGGTCCTCATTGTCTCATGATGAACAGTCCTCATTCATTGCATTACTGAAAGAGTATGTAGATAGCTACGTCCAGAATTTCTACTACACTCAACAGGCAGCCAGTCTTCTTCTCACATCCCATATTACATAAGGTCAATCAATAGAAGAAAGCTGATATGATATAAGGCAGAGGACGGTGACGGTAAGAGTGATGATACCTAAAACTAGGCGAACTTACTTCGGAAACTTAAACGAATCAATTCCCACTTGATCCATTCTTCTGACTGCGCTAGCATCATCGGATACGGCAACAGAGATTCTTCCAACTTCGCTCTCAGAGGCGGGCTTGTAGACTATTGAATTAAAAATCATCATCATCGCCTTTTTTATTTCCTCTAAACCTACCGTGTGCCTATTTGGAGCTTTTCACAGTCAAAGTCACTTTGACCAGTATCATGAGCTATCGAGTCTTCTACCAACGAAACAAGATCCTCCTCCATCTCCGCACGCCTACCAAAGGATTGGTGATTCGGAGTGTCATGGTTCGAAGGGTCAGGAGGTTTAGGTGGGACAATGATGTTCTGCTTCGGGTTATCCTTATTGGGTTGGTTTGGGGGATGGAAGATGGCCTTTTTGCATGGCACTATTACATGCAGGCACACGCATGGGCTTTGACAACTAGGACGGGTCAGTCTATCTACTGCTTGCGCAATAGGTCCATTCTATCTATTGCTTGCGATCATCAGTCAACTTACTTTCTTTCAGCTTTCCCCCGTGTGGATATCGCCCGCTTCAAAAAGAGAAAAATGATAAAATGAAGCACATTCACATACTAGGATCCCCCGGAGAATGGAAATGTGAAGCATATCGCCTAGGCCATCGACCAGAATCCCAGCTGAACTTCTTAAGTTCACTTCTCCTGAAAGAGTCTTAATGGTAGAAGAAACAGCTGATGGTGAAGTCAGTGAAGAAGATTTTTCCTATAATACGCATCGAATGGGCAGAATGCGCTCTTAGCAATTGAATCAGAATAGGCTGTTGGAGAAGGGCTTGTTTGCTATTAAATAGAGTCGGTTGTTAACGAATAAGCTGCTTGAGTAACCGATGTGATGTGAGAGTTAGAAAAGAAAGCTAACTTCACTTCATGCGTAATCCTGTTCTTGCAATAGCCGGTCTGTCTGGTCTTGTTGGTGAATGCTTATCCGTTGTTAGCGCTTTCGACTTCTCTTCTCATCTCACAGATGTCGTCTTGAGAGTTCCATCCTCACCCGGGCTTAGCTCTTTGAAGCAGATGTTGAAGGAATAAGCGATACCATTGAATCCGTTGTCAGAGTATGAGCTGCAGTTGTTCACGAATCCGTTTCAGGTTCTCGGGAAGAAGAGAAGGAAGACGGTGCTATAGAAGAAGTTCGTGTAGGAAGAGTAGCTGTTGTCTCTTTCCCCGCAATGTCAGATCAGGAAGAGCCGGCTTTACTTTCTCTGTGGTTCGCTTTCCCTTCCTTACTTATTCAAGTAAGTAAGTCAATTGCATTGCCTTACTCTAACAAGAAAGAGGGAACTGATTCCTCAGATTTCCAGGGTTAATAGGCGAGTCAGGGGAGGTTGAATCAGAATAAGAGTTAGCGGGGGATAGACCAAAGGAATGGATTAAATATAGTTAGTAGAAATGGAACCTCGAATGCAAGTTCTGAGGGAGAAGACAGGAAGGAAGTTTCATTTTGCTTTGTCAGCAAACCAGCAGCAATCCGCTTAAAAGCCAGTAGCACGATAGTACTTCCGCGGTCCTTGAGAAGTCCTTTAGGAGCACTTTTTTCATCCAACTAGAAATGGAATAAGAGAAGAAAGCAATGCCCAAAGACTCCCATGCCTTTCTTGGTCGGACCAACCCAACCGGTGATTTCGGACAAGTCTTTCTTCATTTTTGAGCAAGAAGCGGAACTAGAGGGATGAAATGAAAAGTGTTTATTACGATTACGCCCAACAGCCCACTTGAGCAATTTTCCATTCTCCCATTGATTCCTATGAAAATAGGAAACTTGTATTTCTCATTCACAAATCCATCTTTGTTTATGCTGCTAACTCTCAGTTTGGTCCTACTTCTGCTTCATTTTGTTACTAAAAAGGGAGGAGGAAACTCAGTACCAAATGTTTGGCAATCCTTGGTAGAGCTTATTTATGATTTCGTGCTGAACCTGGTAAACGAACAAATAGGTGGTCTTTCCGGAAATGTTAAACAAAAGTTTTTCCCTTGCATCTTGGTCACTTTTACTTTTTTGTTATTTCGTAATCTCCAGGGTATGATACCCTATAGCTTTACAGTTACAAGTCATTTTCTCATTACTTTGGGTCTTTCATTTTCCATTTTTATTGGCATTACTATAGTGGGATTTCAAAGAAATGGGCTTCATTTTTTAAGCTTCTCATTACCTGCAGGAGTCCCGCTGCCGTTAGCACCTTTTTTAGTACTCCTTGAGCTAATCCCTCATTGTTTTCGCGCATTAAGCTCAGGAATACGTTTATTTGCTAATATGATGGCCGGTCATAGTTCAGTAAAGATTTTAAGTGGGTTCGCTTGGACTATGCTATGTATGAATGATCTATTATATTTCATAGGAGATCTTGGTCCTTTATTTATAGTTCTTGCATTAACCGGTCTTGAATTAGGTGTAGCTATATTACAAGCTCATGTTTTTACGATCTTAATCTGTATTTACTTGAATGATGCTATAAATCTCCATCAAAATTCTTTTTTATTTATAATTGAACAAAAGCGAGGTGAGGTATTTATGCTTAAGTCAACAAGCAACGGGTAAGCGCGCTAGCGCGAAAGCCGTTGTGCGTTAGTCACGCAAGCCTTTTTCTTACTCCTTTAAAAGGATGCGCACACAATCCACTACTGAGAAAGATACAAGTCTGACTGAAGACAAAAAGCATAGATATAAAGGATGCCGTAGATGCGAAGGTAAAGCGATAGTCTTAACTCCTACTAGAAATCTTAGAGGGTCGCATCATTATCTCTAGTAGAAATAAAAACCTCATTCATGAATCTAGAAAAACCCTATCCCACGGAACCTTTTGGCAAACTGACGATCAAAGATTTCCATTAAGACTATATTGAATAAAACCATCTTGATTTCAGTCACTGTTCGTATACCTCCTAAGTCTATAATATCATCACCTAAGCTTATATCATACATATTAAATTCTTCATCATAAATGATAGAGAGATCAAGATAATCTTTAATTCGTTTTTAAACTCCCGGTAAGCGAGTAGTAGACTAGTCGCAGGGTAGGTGCAAGAAGGCCTCGTTGCTCAAGTAGTCTAACCTCCGAAGCGAACTTGAGTATAGAGAAATGCTCTTTTTACCCTCATAAGGCCTATCCCCACTAGGGTTTTCTATCGCTCGAAAATGTAAGAAAGAAATGGGTTAATCCGGCAAAGTATTTAACCTACCCTGTTGACCTATAAAGATCTTCTGATGCTGGTTGCTTTGGAACAGCTTTCCCCGTTGGATAGGAAAAGAAGGACTTGTAACATACTAATCAAAAGGGAATCTCGGTATGGGGTTGGATCATCAGTCCATGTGATGACTCCCCTTACTAGTAAAGGGATGCTATCGGTACAGCTCTCGTTATCATCGGCGGATATCTCTCTTTTGTGGGGGTCTTTCTCTACAGCTATAGAATCGGCTTAATTATTAATTACCGAAAAGCTACCTTTCCAAGAGTCAGGAGAGCCCGGAAAGTGACTGAACGACCTTCTCCTAGGGAATTCCCTGTCTCTGGTCCTATTCCTACTTACTTTCTTCTTGGTTTACTCGGACTAGTGAAGAAGAAGAAAAGAGCTTATTTTCTTCCAAGCCATCTCTACGCAGTCTGCAACTTTGATATCTCCCTACCGCTACCGATCAAGCTCAACCTACCTATGGTATGCCAACCTCTAGATTGGACGAGTGCCTGCCCGAGCTAAAGTAAAGCTCTCTAGGTTAGCTATAGGTCAAGTTCTCTCAGAGCCGAAGACAGGGGCTGACTAAGGCCTGTCAAAGAAGTCTCGATTATCAGACCTAATCCGCCTTTCCGTGCGAAATCTCCTTGCGTCAGGCCTATCTCTCATCTTTCAGGCTGGTTGAATGGATCATAGAAGGCCCAAGATGTGCTTCCATTCCTTACTTGGAACAAGTAAGCAAATTCCAATTACCTTACTCTAAAGAGTCAGTGAATTGGAATTACCTTGATTAGGCGCAAAAAGGTTCGAAGAGCTTAGTATATACTATGCGGCGGGAAGAATCGAGGCAACGTTAGTTGTTCATCGGCCAAGTCCGAAAGAAATAGAAAGAAATGGCTTAGCCAATGATGGATTGACCAAAGATCTAAACCCTGGTCAGGCATCCTCGCCGGTCTAATGAGAAAGATTCCGTCTTTGATCCCCGGGAAAACATTTCTATTGAGGCAACTGCACTTGGTCAGTAGAACATAGTCTCGGCTGGACCTACATACCCAATGTTATGATTGAGCAGGTCTCGCAGCTAAGGGAGAAGGGGACCTCTTTCGGAGCAAGCTAAAGAGCCCTTCCTTTAGATCGTCGCTTTCCGGTAAGGCACTCAATGAAACCTATCCATCCCCTTTGAGGGAATTTCGCTCCAAACCAAAGAAGGAGTTCAGGCACTTCCGTCAGATACGAGATTGAAAGATATGGCTTTGTCCCGGCCGTTAGAGCGTTAAGCCACTCATTCTCTTAGGTCGTCTCAAAGCGCTTAGTCGAAAGACTTTGGGTCTCCGAGCTTAGCCGCCAGGCGAAGGGTAGACGGAAGAAGGTCTCCGAAAGCCCTATTTCCGGCTTCGAGAAGAACGGGCACTCAAACCTATCTTTCATCAACTGCTCTTGGCCTTTCTTGAATTAGGTGGTCTCGCTTTGAAATAGAAAGGCTGCCTTAGGTTGAGTTTAGGAGTTCTCTCTCCCGGGGGGCAGAAGCAGCAGAAGATGTTTTTGCTCCTACAGAATACCTTGCCTCAGATCCCACATGGGATAGGGTCAAAGGAGCGTGGCGAAGGTGAGATTGGTTACTATTTAACGATGGAAAGAATAGCCTCATTCGTGGACTCGTGCTGCTAATAAAAACCTTTCATTCACTTCGAAACCAAGACCTATAGTAAGTACTTATTCCCGATAGAGCCTTATATGTAGACAGTCAAGCTCGTCTTCTTATCTGGATTCATTGAGTCCTGCCATTCAATTCTAGGCTCAAAGAGGAGGTTTATCCTGGCTGGGCTCATATCAGCTCATTCAGTCGGAACTCACTCTCCTTCCTTTTAATACAGCAACGCCTATGTATAGATCATCAAAACATCAAACAAAGAACTTCTTTTAATTAAGAAAGAAATGCGTGATACTGATATTGAGAAATGAGGAAGCATGAAGGTTAACCAAGTGCCTTAGGTATGTAATCGCTTAATAACATTAACGAGCGGCACTTCCTTTTCTTAATCTTATTCACATCCAGAAGCACTTTACGCTCCGGGACCGATTAGAGGATGTGTCCAACGATCAAAATAAGCAAGCCTTGCCGCATCCGATAGAAAGAAAATATATGCCAAACTTATATCCAAAAGCTAAGGGTGTGGACAATAGAAGGTGCAAGTTTTTCCGGGGCAATAAATATTATAACTATCCAATATGAGTCTAGTTTATGAATACGAAAGCCTTTGGAATCTAATAGTCTTTCATATAGGTGGTAAGAAAGAAGATTATAGAACAACCTATTTTCTTCCTGATGCCCGTGGGTGTGGGACTAGTCATTCCCGCTACGCACCTTGCCTTACTAGCTTTATTGTGATCCTCTTTTCCCTCAATCCTCTTCTGCATCACCAATGATAGTTGACCAAGAACTCCTACTACCACTAGCACCGGTTACTGGAACAGCAGATGATTTCACTCTAACAACAGATATGGCTAAAGCACCGGTAAGACCAAGAGCAGAAATGAAGACAGCTTCTATGCCAAGAGCGTCTGCGTTGAGGAGATCTGGGTCTTCTACCCGGTGGTATAGGACTGGCACTTAAATTAGCTGTGACAGTATCCGTTGGTGCCATTGTTAAAATGAGTGTTCCCGCTTCATCTTCCCCAATATTCTTAGATTTAGCAACAGCGGTATCAATACAATAGATAGAAAGACTCATCTGCCAGTCAAACTCTGACAGGCTGACTCTTCTTAGGTATGGGCTCCCATGATAGTTAGTTCTGAGGAAGGCCTTCAAGTCGAGCTTCTAAATTTCCCCCTTAAAGAAAGTCCAGATCGGTTGGTGCTGTCTTCTTGCTATAATTTTTCTGATCTGATAGATAGAACGCGGATGGGTACAGCCTTCTAAGCTACAAAATAAAGAATGTCGTAAAAAAAGTAAAAAACCCCCCGGTTAGAATTCTTCCCTGGCTCCACTATTCCCTTTCTCTATTTTAGAACGGAGAGCGGGCAAGGCCTCCATTGAAGCCTAGCTATTCGCCTTTCTTTAACACGATCCTGTAACACACTCTTATTGAGGCTAGGCTTAAGGCCGACTACTCATTTTTTTTCGAGAGCGGGGGAACTTCACTTCGAGGGAAGCTTTTTTCCCCGGGAAAACTCAAGAAAGGAAAGAAAGACCCGTAAGCTGCTTCTTTGCTCACTGCGATTGCGATGTCTTATTATATTACTCAAAAGCTCAGGGGAAATTTTTCCCCGGCTCTTTTGAATGTGAATATTGAGTGAAATCCCTTAGTCTAAAAGTCTTCCTTGGCCTTGGCTAGTGTGAATCCTCCTCTAAAGAGGATTGAGGTGTCCCACGGGCGTAAAAACAGTTTTTTTCTAGGCGACTTCCTCTTGAAAAGGAAAGGAACCAGTTACTTCCACCCTGGTGGTCTCCTAAAGAAAGGGAAGTCTTTCATGGAAAAGCTTTTGAGCTCGGGTTCCTCATAACAAACTTGGTCGAAAAACCCAAGTCTTGATGCCAATGTTGGCCCGTAAACCCTTTCTCAATGAATGGAGAGAAAGTTCGCAAATCACCTTCGTTTGTACCGGAACTTCGTGAACTAAATGTTGGCAAAGCCTATTATTCCATCTTCGGGTATTCGTGCCAGTATTTACGAACTCTAGGTTAAAAAGCTAAATAAAAGAAAGTCAAAAGAAAAGGCGGTTGCTAGTGGATCCTGTTGCCATAAAGTTCTCTTTCATAGTCGGGCTAATGAAGAATCTGATGAGTTGAGCAATGCATTATTTGCTGATAGTCCTCCCTCCTTGAGAAGGGTCAAAGCAGAATCAGAATCTCGGACGTGCGATTGACCTCCTAGTGGGGCTACTCACTCACTGTAGTCTACACCTCCTCTAAGGCCAATGGGCAGAAAGTGAGAGCTTCTACCCGACCGTAATAGTCTGACTTCATTCATAAAGAGCTTAGCAAGCATATAAGGCATAACCGGTGGAGAGCTTACTAAGGTAAGCAAATCACTCTTTCTTTATCACCGTCAGTATAGTAGCAATAGACTGATCTTAGTCCTTTGACTCACGGGATTCACCACTATAAGGGAAGTGAGCCGAGGAAAGGCAGTGAAGGCTCGACTCCGCTCGGGTGGGTGAAAGCCCCGGGTTGCGTAGAGAAAGGTAGTTTACTTTAAAACTTGAATAAGTAAGCAAGTAAACTACCTTTCTTTTTATTTGTTTCGGTCTAAATCGAAGCTCTTGCAGTCCTTAATACTTTGCAAGCACTAAGCAAGAGTTCTACCTTTCTGGCATGCCAAAGCAAGGTAAGCGATCTCTTCTATTTCCCAAAGCCTACTGAGCCAAAGCTTCATGCCCGACCTTGGATCTTGCAAACAGCAGGTAGACCAACCGAAGCAAAGACTAGCAGCGGATCTTGTTCACTCTGACTACGTAACCTGTACTGTGCCTATGAACTCATCTTAAGCTAAGGAAAAAGACAGAGGAAATGGCTACGCTCTTTCTCGCTGTTGTTCCTCAAACACTGACACTGAGATAACAAGGAGTATATCTACCTAGACGGAACTTCTTCATTTTCTCGCCCGACAGAGGGCTGCTTTAAACGGTATTACCATAGACCCGAGAAAGTCTTGCCAAAGTTCTCCTTCGTTAAGAACCTCTTCCGGGCATGCCCCTGAGACTAGTGCTACTCCCTGCCTTCCTTTGCCCATCTGAAATCGAATGACAGATTTTTTTATACGGTCAGATCTGCAGCGCTTAATGATTCAATCACAGCTGATACGCATGAAGTGAAGTTAGCTTTCTTTTCTAACTCTCACACCGGTTATTCAACAGCAGATAGGCTTAGAGCTCCTACGTACGAACTGGATATTGAAAAGAGCGCTTACTCTTCTTGCAGCGGAGTCGTTCACAAGAGAAAGACTAGCTGTAGATTTAATAGCAGTTCCTTACTCTAACAAGTAAGCAAATTGACATTACCTTCTTTTCTTACTAACAGGGCAAGGGCATTCGATGCATCTGATTCAATTCCCGGTCCGCCCTCTCTTTCACAACCGAGGAGTACACATCGATGAGCTTAAGTAAGCGTTTTTGACTACGTTGATGCAACGAACTCTTTCTATTCCACGAGCAGACACCCTTCGAGAGCTTTCATCGGCTTGCTCTTTGGACCTACCTTGAGAAGGGAAATTTCTACGAGATGATTAATGAATGTAGGTCAGGTCTCTCTAATTCGCGGTAGGTGTGTATGCTTACCTAAGGCGAGAGCATTTGCTTCTTCAGACGTGGGTGCTTATGGGACTTCTGTTTCGCCAACTGCAGGATTGAGATCTCTTTCTGTGTCTGTTGATATCTCTTTGGAATTCTAATTTTCTTTTCAAATAGAGTCGGCAATTTAGTTTGAAATCTTGTTAGCCGGTAAGCCCAACCCTTCCCTCAGCTTGAAAACAACCCAAAGGATGGAGAATTTCCTACGGCCCCGATCCATCACCAGAGTCAATTCGTACACTCAATTTTAAGTAAAAAAGGGGAAGGGGAGCGCCCCTACGCGAGACTTATTGAAAAGGCCCCATGAGAGTAGTCTCATAGGTCTGACCAGGGGCTCGGTTCCAACCCTTATAGCTAAGGGTAAACTAACTCGCTCCAATCGAAAGGAACCGCGCGTAGGCTAGAAAGACGTATAGACAAGCCTTTCTTTAATGATGGATCGCTTTTCGTGACTTTTCTTTCCATACCTGGTGGTGAATCAAAGCTAGAAGTGGTTTATCCAGGCTGGTTGAACCCCCGAAAGAAGCACCAATCGCTATCATGGTTGGAGCATAGATAGCAAAGGTATGGGTAGAGGTCAAATGCACACATCTACCAGGTAGGTAAAAATAATTCCATACCTATATCTGGTAATAGGCTGAACATTACTTCAGCCTATTACGAACTCAGAGGCCGGGTCAACAATCTAATAGATTGCATTCCCCCGTTCGAGAGTAAGAATCCTAGCCAGGCGAAGATCCACTGGATGTTAGGCGGAGTGGAAGCAGAACCAGAAAAGGCAGCAATTCCAGAGACGGTTGACCGAGCGGAGGCATCCGCCTTTCTTAGAGCAAAGCGATACAGTTAAATAGACGTCCAGTCCCCGATCCCGTTGACTGAGAACCAAAAAAGCAGTGGCCCATAGCGGAGGCAAGCTTTAGCTTGAATCAGCTTCAGGCTTTCAAGCAAAAGAAGCGTCTGCCAACGGAACGGTAATAGCTTTCATTTAAAGGGTCAAAGCCTCATATCCGTTGTTATACTTGGTCTAGAGGCGCTATTTACGCCCAACCTTTTTACCAAAAAGAGGCAACTTCAGGGCCATCTCCCGCTTATTGATTAGGGCGAAGAAACTCGATCGGCTACTAGAAAGGAGCAAAGGCCGAGGATGGCACTCAACGAGCAGACGAAGAACGAATGGTAGGAGCCGACAAGACAAATAGTAGTGCCGGTTCAGTGAAGTCAAGTCTTTACGTCTATAGGGGCTCCCCTTTAGTAAAAGGGAGGGGATATTTTTTCTTCATCCGGGGGTTCATTTCATTCATTTTTCACTAAGTTAAGTAAGGCTTATTAGTGAGGTCTTAAAAACTGAATAGAATTCATGATCAGCCATGAATTCTATTTGTTTGTGCTTTCAGCAAGTAGGCAAGGCGATTGGCTTCTATGTTTTAATCGGATACCAATTGCTTGGATGCTTTTGAAAGCCTCGAGATGACTTGCTTGCTGAAAAAAATCTTTCTAGGTTTGCTTTGTGTCTTCGTAACAAATGGTCCATTTATTGATGGGCGAACGACGGGGATTGAACCCGCGCGTGGTGGATTCACAATCCACTGCCTTGATCCACTTGGCTACATCCGCCCTTACCCCCGAACGGGTTTAAGTCTCTATCTACGATCAGATCCTTTCAGAACCAACCCCTATGACCGCTATCAAAGAGAAGCTTTTTCCTATACTATAAGTCTATTGTTGTGTTTTGGAATTAGGTTGAAGCCCTGGCTTCAACAATCGATACCGATTGCCTGGCAAAGCTTCAAAGGTTGGGCTGTTCACTTCATTCATTTTACTTCACTTTACTTAAGATTAAAGTAAAGATAGGGGGCAGGCGGGCAGTGAAGGCTCATTTAGTAGACAGCGAGCGAGCAGCAAGCACCTACTCCTAACAAAATGAAAAGCAGCAAGCTCCGGCGCAACAAAAGCGAAGCGAGCCTCTATCAGAGAAAGCCATTCTTGCAGAACAAAGTATAGGTTCTGGAAGAAGCGCACCCCTAAACTACACGCTTTGAAGCCCCTACTTTTTCATTTAATAGGATATTAGGAGAAGCCCGCTCAAAGCGCCTTTCTATAATATAAGGCGTCTCGTCTCGGACGTTCTTCGCATGTTTGAGCGGATACCCCTTTCAGTCAGTAAGATTGTCAAAAGGCGAAAGTAAACTTTCCTTTATGACTTAACAAATATAATAGGGCGAGGGCGCCAACGAACAAGAAAGGGTAGCCTTTCTATAGGGATCGCTATAGATAGTATAAGGAGCCTTTACTTTCTAATAGAATGCCCTTCTTTCTCAAAGTCAAGTTTCTCGCTTCTTGCTTTAGAAAGATTGCAGGGGATCGTCGATCTCTTCCTTCAGGTGGCTCTGCCCTATCTATTCATCTCTTTTTTCAAATGGATATATTTAGGGGTCTCTCTTGTTCATAGATATAGATCTTGAAAGCAGAATCTAAATATAGAAGAACCAGCACTTAAAGGGCGCAACCAACGGAAGGTTCTCCCCCTGTCCCAGGCATTGTTCTCCGACGATGTCCCCTGGACGGAAGGGGCCACCATTCTCTTTCTTTCTTCAATCGTTCCGATCAGGACAAGTGGGTTGGTTCGTTTCCTCCTCCTATCTACGCTATTTTCTGTCTTCGTTCGTGATCATGTTGGGCAAAAGGTAGTTTTAGAGGAGCGGATGTGAAAGGGCGATCCCCCCCTTTCCATTGAAGTAGGGAGGGCCTCCTTCCCCACCATTCCGGAAACATCCATTTTTATTTTTAATTAGAAAGAACGGGGCCTTACTTATTCAGGGAAGATGAAAGACAAATATAGAGATCAGAAGGCTTTATGATCGGAGAAAGGGAAGGGGCGTGGTTGGTGTGTCACTAGATCGGCAAGGGAACCCGTAGGAAGGCGAGCTACGTGAGGCCGAAATCACATCAGAAATCGCCAACATGAACACAAACGAAATCTTTAATTGCGTATAGAAACAAAACGAACCACTTCTATTCTCGGAGCTGAGGTATATGAAGAATGGCTTTTTGGTCCCTTTCGTTCAGTGGTTAGGACATCGTCTTTTCATGTCGAAGACACGGGTTCGATTCCCGTAAGGGATAGGTACTCATTCTCGGCCGCTTTCAGTTAGTGTTCATTGCTAAGTGATTGCTCGCTATCTGGCTGAAAAAGGTGGTCCAGAAGCTTCCTCTCTCCCAGCAAGCAAGACGAGATCACCACTTCTCTCAGTAATGGACTTTCTTGAACAATTTCATTGCCTTAGATGTCTTTTCATAGATTTTCGAATTTCCGACAGAAAGAATCTCCATGCATGCCTTCTTTTTCTTCTCCTCTCAGCCGTCCATTTTTGTTCTTTCTAGGTTTGTTTTTGTTAGGCATTGAACCTTGCCTTAGGTGCTGAGTGGTGTCCTCTCTCTCCTCTAATACCTAAAAAAGAGTTCCGTCTATAGGGCTTAAAGCTTCAACCATGGCATGGCAGTAAGTTGGCCCAGTCTCTTGCCCAGCCTTCGCCTTCTTCAGTGGCCAAGTTGAAGCGTTCAACGGCTCTTCGGCCTACCACCGCCTTTCTTGAAAAAGAAAGTTGAGCTTTTTCAATTGAAGCTAATGCTGTGCTGTCCTTCCCTTGAAAAAGAGAAAGCGAGGACTTTTTTTTTTAGCTGCTGGCCTAAACAAAAGAGATTAGTCTCTTGATCGATCGATTGATTGGATCGAAGTACGAAGAGGTTTATTGAAGTGTGAGATCAGCCCAAGACTAAGGCCGAGCAACTAGCTGCTGCAAGATTGGACGTCTATCTATCTTACCCCGCTCTCCTACTCTTTAAAAGGCCGGCGGAAAGAGTGCTCTGCTCATCTTTCTTACGGCTCGTTAACGCCCCCTTCGGCTTCTTCAATTCTAAAAGGTAGTGTCTTTTTCCTATTCTTATTGGTAAATAGCGTTTTGTTTTGAAGCGAAGGCATTATTGAACGAAAGAGATGCCGGGCCGGTCAATTGCATTAAGTAGGGGATGCAGGACCTGTCTTAACCACAAGTGCATTCGTCATCGAGGATGACCTCGATCCCACCAAATTTGATTCCAAAGTTTGTATCTTTATTTTGGACTTTAAAGTGAAAAAAAAGGGTGACAAAGGGTATACTTTCTTTTCTATATAGCCGTCTCATCAATGAGCGTAGATTGATAGAAATGGCTTTTGTGCTGGTCAATCTCTATCCCATTCTTCAGGTATAGTTTTGTTTGATTACAGATCGGCAGGTGATCCGCCCTTTCTCCCCCTTTCGTCAGTCGTCTTGATCCGCCAGAGGGTCTTCTTGCAAAACCTTGAAGAGGCTTGATGGCAAAGAGAAGTGAAGAAGGAGAACCTAAGGAAGGTCTCTCTCTACCTCGCAAGCTCTTGGATCCCATGGCTAAAGCTTACTTCGGTGGATTTTGGGTGAGGGTAGAGGAGTAGGATAGAGAGTGAGTATAGGATAGAACCTCCGGATTCTAGGGATATTTTAAAAAAGGTGCTAGTGCCGTTACTGGCTACCGACCCGGAAGGAATGTTGGGCAAAAGGGTGATGGATAAGCTATTGATGGTGCCGGTACATAAGCCAAATCAACTGGATCTCCTTCAAGCACTCAATCTGGATCTTCATCTGTAACAGGATATGCCTTTCACGCTACTGGCCATGGATCAATAACTCTATCTACTAATGATGTTACTCGTGCTTCTGGGCTATTGACTATGCTGACTCAGATACCCTCACCACCTTTTAGGCAGGGTCTACTTCTACTGGTGTTGGATTCTCCCTGCCTAAGTGGCCGATCTTAGCGTGTTAGCCGCCGTCTCATTTCGTATAGTGATAACGTTTTCTCTTTCTTAGCGCTCCGCTATCCGCTTTATTCTCCGAATATGCGCATTGGAACTCTGGTTACGCGGCTTTCTCTTATAGGGGTCTATTTTCTCTGACTTGACTCAGCTTGACCTACTTGACTCAGCGGTTAGAGTATCGCTTTCATACGGCGAGAATCATTGGTTCAAATCCAATAGTAGGTAAAACCGGCCGAAACCCCTGCTTTTGCCGGCATGACAGCAAGGAGTCAACTGAATGACCAAAGCATTGGCTGCTTCAACTTGTGGCCTTCTTCGACTTGCGATTCTCTCTAAGAGAATCTGATCTACGACCACCCTCTCTTCTTCTCTTCATGTATGTGGGCTGCCTGCCCCGTCCCGAATAGACAAACAGGAACAAACTGAATAAAGGCACGAGAGAGAAAGTTGAGTATCAACTCACCTCCCTTCTTCCACTATTAGGGGAAGACCAGGAGGGCCGGAACCCCTAACGGAAACCTTTCACCGCGCCACACGATTCTTTTGCGAAGCGCTCTCTCAGACGTTTCCACTCCTGCCCCCGCAAGCAAAGAGGTTTCAAGATACCAAGCGACCGAGTGAAAGTGAACAGCCCCGAGCAAATATTCTAGAGAGCATACCCTTTGTTTCTACTCTTTCTCTCTTCTAAGAACAACTAAGAATCTAAAAAAAGAATCTTTTTCTTTTTTGGACTCATTGGACTTCCGACCAATGCAATGGAGTGATGATGCATGCGTGCATATAAACTTCTAAAGAGTGGGTTCCAACCCTGGGTGACACTATTTAACTCAATCCATTATAAGGTAATGCCAATTCGCTTAGAAGATAGAGTAAGGCTATTGGTAGATTATTTCTCTTTTAGAATAGACTTTGAGATAAAGAAGACTTTAAGGATATTTTTTCGAGATAAGGACTTGCAAAAGTCGAGTAATCGCAAAAGTAAGGTCTCAGACTCGCAGAAGACAAGTGAAAAGTATCTCGAGGTTTCGCCGTGGGAATTTCGCGAGAGTTTTCGTCGCTTTGATTGGTTTGAGAACCTGATTGAAGAAGACCAGAATTTTGGAATACACATAAATCTACAGATCCAGTGTACAGATTTATTCTTGTATTTTTCGATAAAGATAGCAAAAAGGTGCATTCATTTCTAGGCTAATTCAGTGCCTTGTTTGTGGATGCTATATATGAAGTAGTTAGACACGCGGGGGATCAGTTGGGTCTTTTAAAAGGACTCAATCAAAGGACACAAAGAAGGGGAGCCCACTGTTTTTCTGAGGTTGGGTTTTGAGAAAAGAGAAACCCGCAGATCTAGCGCTAATGGCTTCTTCAATCAAGCGATGTTGTTATAGCCGAACAACAAAAGAAAGCATATGAACAACATCTATAGTTGTAAACAGTAAAAAAAAAGTTCTTCGAAGCTGTGCTAATGGTGGTCAAGGATAAGGTACTACCTTCAGTGGGAGACATTGAGTCTGCATGAAAAATCTGGGAGACTCCACAGAGAATGTATAAGTCAGTGACAATGGTGAACATGAAGTTTCTTCGGCAACGATTTTTCCAAACAAGATGCAAGAGAGGCAATGAAATTGTCTCAGCACTTAGACAAGATAAAGAAGATGATCAAAGAATTGGTAGCAGTGAGAGTCAAAATGATTGATCGTGATCAGTGACCAGGAAGTCTGCTGAAGTCCTTTGAGTCTTTGACAACCACTCTTTCCCGTGAAACTCCTTCTTTCTTTAACTATGATTGATCTGACCATTTTCTTTAGGTTCTGAAAGAAAAGAGATTTGAACAGCAGTCTGAAAAGACTAATGCTGCGCAAAAGAATATGTTTCAAAAGAAGAATAAGCACAAAGTGAGTGCAGAAGGACCTGAAAAGAGTGTTGATCTTGCAAGAAGAAAGGTCACTTGAGTTTTGAGTGCCCATAAAAGAGGGACAAAGGGAAAAAGCCATGATGATCAGGAAAAGATAGTGTTGGTCACTACTATAGACCCCGTTTGCCAACATTTCAGATAGTTGGTAGATCGGGTCCTCGCATCATATTTTTTCCGAAAAGAAGAATTTTGTGCAGATATGATTGAAGAACTAGGTTCTTCATATATGTATGGGCAATGGCATTTCGACTGTAATCAGAGGCCGAGAGAATGTGTAATTGCTGTTGGAAAACGGAAAGTCAGAAGAAGTATAAAATGTTTCTTTTCTTTTTGTATCTGAAAAGAACCTACTCTCGATGAGAAGAGCCTTTACTTTTTGATTCTAGTAGTAAAGCGCTAGCACTCCCATAGAGTAAGGCTCTCTTCTGGATAGCTGCGAAGCCTTCAATGTTAGTATGGAGACTTTGCTTTCCGTTCGCTGAACAACCTCCCTGTTGCAACACTTTACTATGCTTCACAGGGCGAACTTCACCCTTCACCTATTTTTGAGCTATTGAATTAGGCGATCCGAAATTTTTTTTTCACTCCCCTTTCCCTATTAGGGAAAGAACTTGGCTCTAAAATGATAGTAAGGCAAGCTTTATGTATTTAGGTAGAAGTAGACCTCGAGCTCTGGGGCTTTAAGGGATAGGGCAGGTTTGGAACCCTACCCCAGACCTGGTTGGAAGGGAACTATATCCTTAATCCAGGTTAGACTATCACACACGAGACTCGCCTGGGCTCTCATCGAGACCCACTCACTTCTCTCTCCTTAACATCTAATACCATTGCCCTGCCACTCTGCCTGTTTTCTTGTGGCCGAGTCGGGGCATTCTTCACTCCTGTTACAAGGTAGCCGTAGAGGCTTCCCATACTGACCTTCCAGTTAGTTCCACTTCTGGAGCGAAGCTGAGCACTCGGGGCATAAGGGCCCCGCGGTGATTATTAACATGCGCTTTTCTAGCCCATATCTTCTCACCTCCGGTCACATGAGCTTTCGAGAGCCCGGTCTGGATCTAAACGATTTGTTATCTATGTCTCATGTCTTTCAGCTCAGTGGGATCCAGAGAAAGACAGACCTACCTACCAGTTTTAAGTGGCAAGATCAATCAAACAAAATAGGCTCAAGAGAAAAACCTGCTTTCTTCTTCTTATATATCCTATCGTATACATTGTAATATAACCCTATTTTCAAATCATAAAGTACCCTCTCTTTAGGTAGGCCCACACATTTTAGGTTATCCAAAAAGAATAGAATGACTAATGTGATGTGAAACCCCCAAAAAGAAAAAGCTCCATAGATTTCCCTTTCCGTATGGCCGGCCAATCCATGACAACCCCACAACAAAGAGTAAAATGCCAAGCCCTTTCTCTATTAAAGAAAAAAGCATGCGCTCAAAATACCTCATAAACCCCAACTACTTTGTTTGTGTACTGGAACAGCTACCACTTCCTTAGAACAACACTAACTTACCGCTCTCTACTATAATATAAATATAAGAAAATCTAAGAAAGATAATAGCCCTATAATAGAAAACTGCCATGAATTACACACACGCAAGTAGTGGCTCGGCTCGTTTTTTCTTTTTCTAGTGGAAAGACATTTATCTCTGAGAAAAACACATAAAATTTTTTCGCTAGAGCTCATCACTGAAGAATGGTGGCTTGACTTTTTGGAATTAGAGAATAACTTCTTCGCGCGGGCAGCGTACGTACAAGGCTGTTCGGACCCCTTCCCTCTTGTATGAGGCGCGTTGCCATCGTCTCTTTCTCCTTTTTCCGTTGCAGGTATCTAAACATCTATTAGTTAAGGGGGTTGGGGCGCGAAGCGCAAACCGTTTTTTAATCAAATTATGATATGATTTGGTCGTTCGGAAGAGATTCTCTGAAAGCGTCCCTCGCCCAGGACATCGAGCGAAGAGCTCCAATGCGCATATTCGGAGCTAGGCGGATGCCGTAATCGCAGAAGCCGGATCAACATCATGACAACGGCATTCTGGAAACTGTTGGGCCGGCTACAATTGGTCTAATGTGTGAGTGCGTATGGCAGTACACTGAGAGCACCTTTCAAGTCGGCTGACAAAGAAAAAAGGGTTTCGTCGTCTTTTTCCCGCTTTCATCCTCCCTTCGCAATCGAAGGGATGAGATTTGAGGCCGGTTTTCAATTCGCTTCTCTCTCTCCGGCGAGGTTTGAACTTCGCATGGTGGGAAGGCTTTCACAATTCGCATCTTCCCGTCCAGCAAAGAGGGTGAAGGGGAGCGGGCAGCAAGTTGGAGGACACTGCGGAACCGCGTGATTGATCCATCTGCGCGATTCCCTAATTGAAGAAAGTTGGAAAGCCTTCAAAACCTCAGCCCCTACCATTCTTTTTAAGAAAATGAAAGCTGACTAGCAATCGCTCGTTTTTATTATTAGCATGGGATTGGATGTTCATATTTAATAATGAAAGACATAACATCTATTAGAAGGCAATCCCGGGGGAATTCCTATCGATTTTCGATGGACAACAATCCATCTTTCTCGCTTCTCCTAATCAATCGCGAGGGTTTCTTCGGGCATGAGAACGCAAGTGCCGAAATCCTACAAAATGTCCGAACGTCCGAGGACGAAAGAGAAAATGTTCCGCGGGGAACTCGTTTCATGTCGGCCTATTCGTGCCGCTTAGACGTCGGCCATGAAATCCATCACTATACTGAGCAGATCACGGGCATTCACATCTCGGTCAAACAGAACTGTGCGCGATTCTCTCGCGAATCGCCTTCCGCAAGGTATGGCATTCAGGGTTTGAACCCGGAGAGAAATCCTTCTTAATAGATACAAGACATTCGTTGCTGATCTAAAAAAGATCTTATCCCGTTAGCGGACGTTTTTCATTCTTCACCCGGTCTTTCTCCGATGTCTCCAAGCCGGCCATAGTAGAATAGATAGGCAAAGCAGGCAATAGCAGTCTGTTCTCGCCTATCGATAGATAGCAGGTTGCTTCCAAGCTCAAACTGAAACTGAATTGCTACTTTTGTCTTGTTATTGATAGAGTGGTATTCTCCGCTCCTGTCAAATAAAGTAGAGGAAGAGAGAAGGTAATGCCAATTCACTTACTTGGAACAAGTCAGGAAAAAGAAAAAAAAATGAACAAGTCTAATGGGAGAAGAATGGCTGACACGTTGACTACCTTCAAGACTAAAAAATAAAAAAGAACCCGAGCGGTCTAACCTAACCCCCGGGGCGGACCCCAACCGAAAGACGCTAGACAGACTAACAGAAAGAAAGTTTTTGGGCAAGACAAGAAAGGAACTTGCCCTTTGAGGCCAAAGGATAAGAGCTGATTGCTGGCGATGACTTAGTGAATGAAAGAAAGTTCTCGAATCGGGTTCCGACCAAACGCAAAGCCAACGAGTTCAGTCGAACAGCGTAAGGCGATCGAAGTGAGGTTCAATCTTGATTGAAAGGAATGGACGAGCGTAGTAGGCTTAATAGTGAACGCAGACCCCCCTTCTTTTAGATATAAGATCAATGACTAAAAATAAAAAAGAAAAGACAGATGCCGAGAGAAACTGTTAGACTTCTTTATTGCGTTGCGCAAAAAAAGGGGCTTACGTTTTTCAGCTCCATCGCACTGCCGCATAAACAATGGATCCGCTGGGCTGGATGAGCAACCTTTTATTTGGCCTCTGCACTAGTAGTGAAGAGGCTTGCTACTTTCAATCAGAAAAGGAAGATGGAGCAAGGCAAGGGATAAAGAAGTTGTTCCCTCTTCTCTGGTAACCCGCCGCTGGTCATATACATATAGAGCGCTCCGCCCGCCACCGCATATGTAGAAAAAAGGGGAGCGGGGAAGGAAGAACATTTAACTTTGACACATGAGGTGGCGAGTTTGGCTAGGTAACATAATGGAAATGTATCGGACTGCAAATCCTGGAATGACGGTTCGACCCCGTCCTTGGCCTCGGAGAGTAGCGAGCAGCACGGAACTTGAATCAAATCAATCAAATGGCATAGTAGAAGGGGGCTTTCCTTTGTTTGTTAAAAATCCACAGACAACATTCTGGAACTTCCAAACCAAAAAAATACAAGGATGAGAAGGAGCTTTTACGTTACGCTTCAATAGAATGCTATTTTGAAGGGTAGAATACGCCCCATGGTCGATCGAAGATCCTGTACTACTTGAACTCAAATGAATCTATCTTACTTTCAATCCATCTTTGTCCAGCCAGCTCATAAGAAAATGTTAGACCAATCTCAGAGCTGACACAACCGAATTGGTTGAAGAAAAGGAAACCCCAACGACCAAGTACTCCCGCCCCAAAAAGCGGAAACCGAACAACCACCAGGCTCGTCTGAAGAGGAGGCGGGCGCCCTCTAAGTTTACCACCCTACCCACTAATGGACTATGAGGAGAGCAGGCGAACCGGAACCGACCGAATCACTGTAGCAAACCCTCCCTTTACTCAATAGATAGCGCTTATCCTCTTTCAATAAAAAAAATGAGAAATGGGGCAGAAAAAGGTCTTTATTGAAAAGGCTTTGCACCTGAAATAGGACTCCATAAGAATGAGTCTGGGCTTTCAAAAAGATGAAAATGCAAGGTATGTAGCCGCTTATGCGAAGCTTAGGGGGTAAAAAGAAAGTCTTTTGAACAACCAACCTGACATAAGGCAATGCAATTGCTCGCCCACTTAGAGCAGATGGAGATTCTCGGGCAGGGAAAGGTGGCACTCGACATCTATTAAACAACACCAAGAACAAAGTCATACCATGTCCTCGAAAGAAAGTAGTGATGATTGCCGTGAATGCTGCCCTCGAGGACGTGTAAAAGAAGGTCTTTGCCCATGGTACACCTCTCAGTAGAAGGGCGTGAAAAGGCCGTGGAGACTTTGACCGAATGAATAGGCATGCTATCATGATATCAATTTTGATTCAGGAAAATAATCCAGGATGAACGCTTTTTTCGTTCGCTATGTGCTGACTGGATGCGTACTCGCGCGATCGATCGATGGACGAGGAAATTGCGTGAATGACGAGACCGGCCTAACCTAAAGTAAAGGCTCTTCCCTCTCTTAATGGTGAATCTTGATTGACTGACACTAGGAACCAATTCGGAGAAACAAGAAGCATGGCATGAGATAGGCGGCGGAACAATTTCCGATAGCGAATTACTTGACTCGATGGATGGAGGTTTGGAACCCAACTCAAGGACGAAATCAATGTTGAGTCAACAATCATCGAGAAGGGCACCACCGAGCGAGGTCGAGACCAGCACCTTGTATAGGGTTCCAACCCTGCCCTTCTTCCAATATCCTATGCAAGCTTTAGCTTGACTAACAAGCGAGAAACTTATTGAAAGGGGGCGCGCTAGCTGCAATCAAAAGCGCGAACCTTATTGAAAGGTCCCCTTACTATAGTATAGATAGGCTCGAAGCTATTTGACTTTGATTGCAGGGTCAGATACTCCTTTAATAAGATAGAAAGGGCTTTTTCAGCTTGATCGAAATCGATTCTATGATTGAATAGCAGATACTTAGTAGTATAAACTCGGAGAGACAGACAGAGAGGGGACTCTATCATACCTGCGAACTCCTAGGATGAGAAGTCAGTCTCTTGTTTTTGGCAGGAAAAGTTCTACCTTCGGTAGAGTGGGTTTACTTAGCGAACTGGAAGGACGCGGAGATCGATTGATCAATATGAATCTCGAGAGTGGACGGTTGACTGCCGCCCCCTTGTCCTGGAGTCTCTCCGGCCGGGGAGAGGCTTGCTATCGTAACCTTTTCCCCGGTGTATGTGAAAAAAGTGACGAACCCATTTCGGTCATAGGTTAGTCCAAAGAACGAGAGTCGGCTTCCTTAAGTCCGTTGTTCCTCAGTAGCTCAGTGGTAGAGCGGTCGGCTGTTAACTGACTGGTCGTAGGTTCAAATCCTACTTGGGGAGAATTTTGAGTTATCGCTTTTCTGACCTAGCGACCCCCGTCCTTCTACTTCGTTTCTAAACTAGCAGAATCGTGGGACATCAAAAGTGGGAAGTTTTTTGTTGGTTTTTATTCCTCACTCTCGTATAGGCGAACTTGGTTCGTTCAATTCTTAGGGAGAAGAAGGATCCACTGGGAATGAATGGGCAGACTGAAGTAGTATCTTCATTAGCCGGAAGGAATTAGTCTCCACTAGCGTCATTCGAAGAACGAACAAGAAAAGGCGGACTGTTTAGGTAGGATAGATGGATATGGTCCAATGGCATGGCTAAAGCTCTGCCAGCTTCTTGTAGACTGAACTTTCTTTGGGCTCCGAGTCGTTTTTGGGTAAGATGGTAGAATTTTTCTTCGCCACTAGTGGCAACGAAGTTCTTGGTAATTAGCAAGGAGGAAGGAAGATCTCCACTCATTTCATTCAGTGCCTGCGGTAAGGCAAGGCGCGACCCACAACAAAGGAAGGGGGAAAGCTTGCTTGCTGTAGCCCTTTTTTAGTAGACTAGGCTTAGTAAGCGTAAGCTATTTAAGTAGGCTCGCAGCTTCGCCAGAAGCGACGAAGGGGGGCTGGGGAAGAAGGCCGACGACTACATGAGAGGGAAGCTGTCTACGAAGCTTTGCCCCTTGCTTTACAGAGATTGTTATGAACTGACTAAATGACTAGATTCCCCCGGAACGCTAGCTAAGCTAATAGTATTAGTTTCTCAATAAGCTTATTGATTGATTCAGCGAACAAATCGCCTCCTTCTTAGAACCCAACCCATTGAGGAGGGCCTCGGCCCGGGAAGGGGAGAGTGGCCGAGTGGTTAAAAGCGACAGACTGTAAATCTGTTGAAGTTTTTCTACGCAGGTTCGAATCCTGCCTCTCCCACTTGTTTGTTGTAGACTTCAGAGAAGAGAAAGAAGGCATTCGTCAGCGGAGGAAGGCCAACCGAGCGAAGCTCTTTCTTTTGGCCGTGCCGTGAAGTTCAATTGTATCGTATGTTAGTTAGAGAGGTTAGCGAACTACTACGATCTATAGATTCTCCATCTATATCCAATCCCAACGAGAATAGAAGCGAGTCGCTTCCGGCTTGGCTTGTAATCGTAGTCTTTTAGCTTATGTAGTGGTCGGCCTTCCTACACGCACGCGCTCGCAAGTACAACTTGCCTTGGTTCGGGACGAAGCCAAGCCGATACATATGATAGGCGAAGGAAAGACCCCCATTTCATAGCGCCTGGAGAACGCAAGTTTGATCGAGGATTGGAGAGGAAAGGTGGAAGAAAAGGCTCGGGATGGATTTAGGAGTCTTTGTGCGAGCCGTATGCGGTGAGAGTCGCACGTACGGTAACGAGGGGGGTTCGCGTCTATACGTGTAGTGTGGTGGTTGGGCCTACCCACCCTATTTGTTCCATGATCTATGGGTCTACAGGAGCTACCCATTTCGATCAATTAGCCAAGATTTTGACCGGATACGAAATCACTGGTGTTCGATCTAGTGGTATTTTTATGGGGATTCTTTTTATCGCTGTAGGATCCCTATTCAAGATCACTGCAGTTCCTTTTCGGGCGGCTGTAGGACGGACGGCCGCCTATAAGTGGTAGGGTAGGGTGGGTGGTACCGCTCAGATTGCGGCCAATCTTCCTAACCGCGCGCGGGCCGGGCCGGGCTTAGAGCGCGTGAAACTCATCACTACCTCGTAAGGGCGTTGAGACCATAGCATGTTAAACGAAAGCGCCGCTTTCTCTCTAGTGTTGTCACACAGCTGCCCGCCTAGAAGAGCCACTCGCTCTCTAGTGTTGTCACACAAGATAAGCACGCCGCCCGCCTGCTGGCCGGGCGAATCGAAGTTCTCTTCCGGTCAACTGTCCACCCAGTCAAGTGCAAAAAACACAGTAGAATCACGCAATGCACGCTGCTGGTGTGCTTCCTGCCCGCGAGGAAAGAAAGAAGAGCGACAAGGTTCAGTTCAGATTTGACTGTTTGCAGTATGGGAGCAGATTACCCAAAAAATCCCTGGGAACAATGAAAAAAATAGATATCTCGGTATCGAAAACTATAGGAGGCTGTATTGGCGAGATCCAACGGTAAACAGCTGCCTAAAAGAAAAACCGCCTGGAAGTCCGAGGACCTTTAGTACTGTACCCTACCCCCGAACCAGCAGCCTTCGCGCCAAGCAAGACCGCCCTTGTCCCTTTCCTTTCTCCATTCTGCCTTCTTCTTTGCTTTGTTCCAAAAGAGTCTAAGGCAAAGCTAAAGTGGTTCGTATGCCTACTTTACCTACTTGACGAAAGGGAACGCACTTTGTTTCGTTTCCGGGTTTATGGATTGGATTCAGTCAGCGTCACGACATAATCAAAAGGAAGGAGTGACGCTTACCGGCGAACGCTTTCAAAGGCGACCCTCTCGAGTTTCCGGCAGTTTCCTAGATTGAAGTAGCCTTTCGTCGCCTTACCAAAGGTAATTCCTATTCACTTACTTGAATAAGTAAGGAAAGAAGTAACTATCAAAGAACTCACACGACTGAAGTACCAAAGGTGCGCTCCGCCCGATGACTAAGAAATAGGTTTGCGCTTGAATTGAAGTGATGAGGTCGCAAAGAGGAAAGTAGGGCTCCTATTGACTAAAGGTTGCTTCTTCGGTTTCCTTTAGAATGAAAGTAGCTTACGCTACCTTACTACTTACTTTGTTTTATTCAAAAGGCGAACAGCCCCCCCAACTAGTCGTATGGGGCGGGGTGCTTTTGGTAAGCTGCCTTGGATATGAAGAATTCCCAAAAAAAAGGCAAAGTCCGGTATTTGACGAAGATCTTTCTTTCTATCAATAGATAGGAATGAGTGCTCGATATAGGGGATAGGATCTATCTGGTCTTTTTCTTTCTTTTTTCTGCATGGCATAGCTAGGACCCTTCAAATCATGTTTGAGCCTATGTTCAAACCAAACCCACTCCCTATTTGAGTAAGGCTGGAAGCCCGCCAAGTTCAGATAAAAGAATGCTTTCTCTAACCATTAAGGGAAAGGCTCGACGAAGGAAGGAAAGGGCTTTCGGAGATCGAGATTTTCTTTGTTTTTCATCGAAAACGAAGAAGACCGAGAATGTCAATCTTTCTTTCGAAAGAAGGGAACACGCCTTTTCGGCCGCGGTGGTATTATTTTCGGGCCTTCTCCTCGTTCCGCTCGCTGGCCTATTGGGATAGCAGCCTTTGGGCTTTGCCTGCTCGCTCTTTTTAATAAAGAATTCCGGCTCGGCCCGGGAAAGCGCTGGCAACAACAGAAAGGAAGGGGTCCATGTAGCTGCTGCGTCCGCCCCCTTCTTAGTCAATAGAGCAGCAGGTTCGGCATCTACTACAAAAGAGAGAATCCACTTCAGATAACCACGCCTCTGCTAGGCAGCGTGTGGAATGGCCGAGAGCGGACCTTTTTGGATATATAATCCAAGTCGAGAGTGGAGTTACGGGAACAGCCGTCTGATGGAAAACAACTTTCACGTTCGGTTCAGAGAGCACTTTTTTCGTTGAGAATTCTTCGTTCCCTTTCGTGTGAATTCCCTAGCGGCGAATTCAAAACTTTTGGGCCCTATCTATTCCATCTATCGAGCCCCGAAGAAAACCCCCCTCCCCTTCGGACTCAATATATTTTTTGACTCTATATATGTGGGCACCTGATATCTATGAGGGTTCACCCACCCCGGTTACAGCATTCTTTTCTATTGCACCTAAAATTTCTATTTCTGCTAATATTTTACGTGTTTTTATTTATGGTTCCTATGGAGCTACATTGCAACAAATCTTCTTTTTCTGCAGCATTGCTTCTATGATCTTAGGAGCACTGGCCGCCATGGCCCAAACGAAAGTAAAAAGACTTCTAGCTCATAGTTCAATTGGACATGTAGGTTATATTCGTACTGGTTTCTCATGTGGAACCATAGAAGGAATTCAATCACTACTAATTGGTCTCTTTATTTATGCATCAATGACGATAGATGCATTCGCTATAGTTTCAGCATTACGGCAAACACGTGTCAAATATATAGCGGATTTGGGCGCTCTAGCCAAAACGAATCCTATTTCGGCTATTACCTTCTCTATTACTATGTTCTCATACGCAGGAATACCCCCGTTAGCCGGCTTTTGTAGTAAATTCTATTTGTTCTTCGCCGCTTTGGGTTGTGGGGCTTACTTCCTAGCCCCAGTGGGAGTAGTGACTAGCGTTATAGGTTGTTGGGCGGCCGGAAGGTTGCCACGAGTAAGTTAGTTTGGAGACCGAAGGCAGTTCTCCGTGCACCGGACACGTAGCTTACCGAATCAGTTGCGACACGGATGGGAATGCATGCTACGAAAGATAGGGTCGAGTCTGATACATCAACCGTCTGTCTACTCAATATCCTTGTACGAGTCCACAATCACTACACGAGATGAACCCTGGTTTGGTGAATTTTAGTTGGCCTTAGGTGTAATAGGACTCCCAGTTACTGCGCACGATCGTATACTGAGGTGCTCCCCGCCGGTTGTTGGAACGACGCGAGCCGGCCTCAATTCAGAAAGATAAAGTGCCCAAAAGTATTAATAAATAGGAGGTTCAAAATTCCCCATCTCATTGAGGGCGGAAAACGAATCGACATCTCGATGTGATACAGCCTTTTCTATTTTAGTTGGGAAAGAACGGCGAAGTCCATCCAAACCGTCCAATGAAGAATAAGAAGAGAGCAAAGCGCATGCGGAACGGACACAGAAAAAAAGAAGTGTGGAAGAGAAGCAGCCGAGCTCATTCCCTTCGCTTACTGGGCCCAAAGCAGTGCAGTCTTTCCTGGCCAAATCAAGGATTTGGGGCTTCTCTTGCTACGCTACTTAAAAAAGATATTTTTTTTTCTATATGAATAGAAAGATAGATCTATCCGTCTATCCTATCCGATTTCGAGTTTGATATCTAAAAAAGAATCGATTTCATTCAACGTTTGATTCAAAGAACTGCGCTTAGCCCCCCCGCTCATGAAACGGCTTTGCTGCAATGTGGATGGCAGAGGGTCCGTAGTACCCGAAGCACTGGAGTGATCCAGTAGCGGGGAAGGGGCCTAGAAGTGCCTACTACTACACCACACTACACTTGGCTCTACACATTTACAGAGCTAACCCCTGTCCAGTGCCTGGCAGAGCTAAGGTAGCTTGCTTCTACTCTTTATCTCTATCTTCGCCCAGGCTAACGTAACGGGGCCTTACTTTTTCAGGGGGGGAGAGTGGAGCCTCGAGAAGGACTGTTGAGAGGAAGATCCTTGGCCCTTCTTCATTCTCTACAGGGTTCAAAACCTTTCTTCAACATAGGTGCCAACGAGCAGGGCAGGGATGGAAGAGATCAAACACGGGAATAAGAAGTCACTCTTGTGACCTTTTTGATCATTTTGATAGGGGGGGGATAGGGAAAGTGGACAAAAGAGACTCGCATTTCCCAGTCGAAAAGAGGGGTTCCTTTTTCGTCTCGAATTTTTCATCGAACAAATAAGGGAAAAGAATCATATTGAAAACGCTCCTAACCCAAGCCCTTCCTTCGTAGAGCCGTGTATTGTAAGTGATCCGAACCTGCCCGGAGCGAGCCTCCCATAGAGGCAAGTGAAGTTGGTGAGCCGTATGATGGGAAACTATCTCCTGCGGTTCGGAGAGGACTCAGCTGTTAGTTAGTACCCTCTTGGTTTCGGAGTGGACCCTTTCACTCTATTTTATTATATACGTTTAGTGAAAAGAATGTTTTTTGATACACCTAGGACATGGATTCTATATGAACCAATGGATCGTGACAAGTCGTTACTACTAGCAATGACTTCCTCTTTCATTACTTCATCCTTTCCATATCCTTCTCCCTTGTTCTCAGTTACTCATCAAATGGCACTCAGTTTATATCTTTAAGTTCGATCATTGACAAGGTTCAAAGAAAGGGTGGGCCATTGATAAAGAATCGATTCCAAACCACAATGCTAGCAGATGGTGGGCCTCCGCTTTTATTTTCATTAATGAAACCTGCCATGCCAGTTATTATGGACTCAAATCATAAGGTAATGCCAATTCACTTACTTGGAACAAGTCAGGAAAAAAAATGAGGATTTTTCAAGCTGTTCAAAAGAAAAAAAAAGACGTGGATGGCATTATGACTGGGGTGTCAGTTAGAAAGATTCTTACAATGTTCGTTCAATCAAGCAGCATTCTTCTTTTTCTTAACTTATTAAGGAGAGGGGGGAGGGCTTTCAAAAAAGAGCTTGGGACCTATGAACGGAAGAACACAACAAAGAAAGATGATGAAATGAAGAAGAATGAACGGGAGGCGTCGTAGGAAGGACTGACGAACTACTTGCTTGTCTTTGGTTAACTACTTTACTGAATTGGGGTTCTTTCTCGTAAGTGATACACTTACACTCTGCACGCATACTCACTTTTTTATATACGTCTACGTTGATAGCCTTTCGCAAAAAGCCCTTCTCTCTCTCTACAAAAGACAGATACAGTTGTTTCAGGCCGAGCCAAGCCCGGATCCAGCTGAAAAACAGAATGGAATACTCTAAGATGCTTCATAGCTACCGCTGCCTTTCTTATTATTAGTAAGATAGGGTGAGGAGCGTAATTCATAGTTTCGAAGAGTTTTCCATTGATAGGGCATTAAAGGATTCTTCTTTTAGGTTTTTCCTTTTCATGTATAGCGTTTATTCTAAAAAACCCCTGTAAAGTTATGCCCTATTACTCAATAAAGAAAAAGGACATTATTGTGATGGATTTGACTTCTCAAGTATTGAATGAAGCCTTTGCTGGCATATTTTGAGAGTGTTCTCACAGGTTCCGAAAAGGAAGAGGGGCGAAGCGCTTGCCTTATTACTATAAGGGAAGGGGCGAACGGCATTCTTTGCGCATGTACAGAACTGAGGAGAAGTTGACCAGCTCATTCAAGCAGACGTCTTTGGCAAAGTCTCCACTCTATCATGCTTAGGTAAGCCTTAGCCTTATATAAAATCATTTATTGATGATTACTCGCAGGGTATATTTCTTAGCAGAGAAGTCCGAAGTCTTTCAAAAGTTCATGGAGTTCAGAAGTTTAGTAGAAAATGAGCCTTCTTTTTCTTTTAAAAAAGTAAAGGCAAATAAAACTATGTTTGAGGACAGACTCTGGAAGAGAATACACATCACAAGAGTTAGTGCTTACTTGAAAAGCACGGGATTCGCAGACAGTTTGCGTGCTCTTATACTACACAGCAGAACGAAGTCGCAGAGAAGAAGAGTCGACATCTTATCTTAGCGAAACTGCATGATGAATGCGAAGAATGTGGAGCCAGGCCGAATGCATGATGACTGAAGCCCATGTCATCAACAGATTGCCTCAAGCGAAACTTGGCTTTCTCTCGCCATACTAGGTTTTGTACAAGAGAAAGCCGACTTTTTCACATTTCAGAGTATTTGGGGGCGTTTGCTATGTCTTTGTGCCCGACCAGTTGAGGACAAAGTTGGAAAAGAGGGTCATTAGTCCTTACTTATTCAAGTAAGTGAATAGGAATTACCTTGTAGTCAGAAAGAAGAAAGCCAAACAAGCCGTTTCACCCCTTACTAGAAAGCTTCCCGCGAGGACGCCCTCCATTACACTAGCCTTAAGCTAATGGCAGACATAAGAAAGCATTAGTCTAATAACAGAAAAGTCATAAAGCTAAGGTCTTCTCCTGTCCTCAATCTTATTAGTCGTTGTCTCCACTAGCTGTAGAGCGAAGCAAGGCATTCCAGCTAAAAGCAGCAGCAACTAGAGCATCCTGTCTGAAGGCCGAGGACAAGAAAGCAAGTCTGCTAGTCTGAAAGGGCTAGCTAAGACAGGGCAGCTAGGCGGAAGGCAAGGAAGGCTAGTCCGGCAACTGCTGGCTGTCAACGAAGAAAAGTCAACTAGCAATGCCAGCTTCTAAAAGATTATGATTTGAATCAATATTTCCTTCCAAGGCCAGTTCTTCAAGTTCTGGAGTTCCATTGCATTAATGAATCCGGCTGGAAAGAAAGACCTACACCTACTATCGCTTACAGCGCCTTCTTCTTTTTTATTTCATAAAAAAAGTAAGCTTGGGTTCCAAACCTTTTGATATGCGGTCTTGCTATTCTTTGTTTGTCTTGTGCCTGCGCTATCAAGTCACGTGCCTAGCTTCCAAAGAATGAATCTTTGAATACGGTAGAGGAGCGAAAGTAGCCGGCGACAGTGTAAAGCTATAAGGTGTGAGCAAAGCTCACACACACCGGCTGATAGAGGGCAAGATCACATTCACTTGCTTGCCGCCCGGCTCCATAGTAAAAAAAAAGTAAAAAGTAGGCCCGCTCCCATAACCCCACGGGAGGGTAAGGCATCCAGTTAAGGATGGATGATTACGCTTCTTCACCTTTGACGCCTCAATTTGAAAGCAGGTTCCGTAAGTCCAAGCCTAAACAAGGCAAGCCAAAAAGATGATTTTCTTTTCCCTCACATCGATGTTCTGGTGAACAACACCGCTGGACACGGGATGCTGTCCTTTATGGGTGCTTTCTCTTGATATAAGCAGATCAAGATGGCCGAAGAAGACCGAGAGAAAACAGCGTTTATCACCATATTAGGTAGGAGGGCACGTTCTGTTACAAGGTGATGCCGTTTGGTCTAAAGAATGCCGGGGCGACGTACCAGCGAGCCATGACTGCGCTCTTTCATGATATGATGAACAGGGCAAGGAACTTGTGGGCTTTGATGCTTACTTTTCTTTTTTGAAAAAAAAAAGGTAGTTTAAACTCACTTACTTGATAGAGTATGGTAATTCCTATTTGCTTACTTGGGTACAAGTATGGAAGCTTAATAAAGGAATTTTTTTCCATGGGCGGCGGGAGGGGAAGCTAAAGTAAGCGACTCAGAAAGGTCAGGTGGTTTTACATCTCAGACTGCGCATGTAGTCCAAGTGGCAAGGCATTGGTTTTTGGAGTGGAACAAGTGCCTTAGATACGAAGTCCAATCAAATCAGTGACAATCGTTCGAATGCATTCTCGGAAATCGTCGCACCAGATCGTAACGCGGCATCGTAGCTTCCTGCCTCGCGCCAGCCCCGGTCTTGAAAAGCCGGGTGGAGCTACAAATAGGAGGATGGAAAGGGAAGGGACCAAGCTCAAAGTCAGAGGCGAGTTGAGAGACAAAAGCTTGGATGTTGTGATTCCGCCTTTCCAGCAGCGAGTGAAACTCCGTGAATGGGCAGAACAGAAAGGGTGTTCAAACCGGGTGTTGAGTAAACCTTCGTCAGGAAGGTTCTCTTTGAGGAATCGCCGTTCTTCGCTCAAAAAAATTCAGAAGACCTCTGTTCCCCTTTTTGCCTTTTTTATAGCTTGAGACAAGTACAAAGAGGATCAGAACCGGGCAACCCCTTTTAGTCAAGCCCAGTTGAAATGCCAGTCAGGAAAGCTCTCGGAAGGTTAGGAAGGACAGGGCAAGCTGGCTGACCCTTCCCTTTGCTTTCAATCTGTCTTGTGCCACTCCAGCTTTCACTCAAGCCATTCTATTCTTTGAAATTTCACTTCTTATCTCGAGCCGAAAATGGAGTATTCCTTGCCTAGAACCCACACCCGTGGAAATAACGATTAACAAAAGATTTTTTCGATGCGAAGAATAGTCCCGCTCCTATAAAAATTATCCACTCAGTCCACGCTTTGAATAGCCTTAGTTTCTAGTAAAAAAGATCCCTCTTTATAATGAAGTTTTAAATAACTCATTGATAGTGGGCATCAAGTGATTGAAAGGGGGACGCCAAAAGGGAAGGTCGGACACAAAGGAGCGTCTTCAATAAGACCAAGGGCAGTGAGGGCGATCGAAGTGAGAAAAGATGGCATATTTCTGAAACCAGGAGTTCTTTTTTCACTTTCGAGCGTGATGTAGCTATATGTTATATTAAGCCCATCCATCCGATTCGACATCCTATTCTCGAATGATAACTGGCAGATTATGTCACACTAGTCTTTTTGGCCTTATACCTCCTCCTTTCAACAAGAAGCATGGCAAATAAAAAAAGTAAGTTATGGATGACACTCTTATTAAGGATAGAAAGAAGGGGCAGACCTGACGGAGGAAAAAAAGAACTACTGTGTCAAGCCGCTTGAAAAAAGAAAGTCTCACTCCAAGAATTATCGGCTTTGAACCTTTGATCCGGGGGTCCCTGTTCTATCCACTAACCATGTAAAAAAATGATTGATAGAATGGCGCTGTAGGAACCGGTCGGATTCGAACCGACGAATAGAAGTTTTGCAGACTCATGCCTTAGCCACTTGGCTACGGTTCCCTATCAATTCTATGTCCGACTTTGCTTCACAGGGCGAGACCAAGAATAACAGATGCCGGAATGCTTGGGGTTTGGGAGAAAGGACACAACATAGGTGGAGATGGATTTTAATAAAGACTCTATAAAACTTGAGAATCTAAGAGTTCTCCCTACCTGAACCTTTTCCGTGGCGACAGTATAAAGAAGCATTTAGGGATTTCTTGATGATCCATGATTACACAGTTGATCAAGCCTCTGAAACCGGACTCTTTCTTCCCTCTCGATTCCATCTATATCCCGAACCCGAACCTGAAATCTGAATGACCCGGAATTCTTTTCCAATTTAGTATATTAACTAATGGGGATACCGGGAGGGAGGAGATAAAGGCCCCGTCTTACTTTAGAAGCAGAGACAGGAATTGCTACTTGAACTAGAAAGCATACTACTTAGATAAGAGTTCTTCATGTGCACATCCCGTAGGCAAAGAAAGAGATTAGTTGAAAGCCAAGTCATCGACTGACCAATTTCTTTGTTTCAACGAATCAAGTACAAGCCAGTATTTTCCCTATATGTTCAAAGTGAAAACTCCCTTTCATTCTTGGAACTGACTTGCCCGTTGGAGAACTACCGAACTGCCTTCCCTGCTTTCATCCCTTGTGGCGAACTAGACTGATAATTGTGTATAAAATAAAGAGGAGGCAATGAAATTGTTTTTTTTTGCTTCTTTTTCTTTGAGGAGAAATTTTGTCTTATCTTGTTTACCAATGATTTGACTTGATATCTTCTACCTTAACCGCGTATTCTCAGCATCCGGATTCTATGCATCTATCCTAGCAGCTACCCCAAGAATTCCGTCTATTGCTCTAGGGTAGGGGTTATTTTAGAGAAGAAAGAAAGCTCCTTGCTACGGCTATTCAAAGCTCTCTCC